TAGGTGTGGTCCATGTTTGGCTATACATACATTTTCGCAAAAAAACTGTCCAAGGTTAATTATTGTGGATTTTTTTTCGCAATAATTATGATGGGGAAAATACCAATTCAAGTTGAATGGATTCAAAGGGACGTTACTGCATGGATTGGAATTATAAATTCTCCCGATTTCGTCCATTAAATAATATTTAAGTACTTGAAAAGTCTGTTTTAAATTGTCAAGTTGCCAATATTTAGTTAACGAGATCTGATTATGAGTTTTTACACGGTAAAAAAAATGCGCAATTTGACAGGCTGTTCCTAAAGGTCCTAACGAATTCCTAATTGAAATTCGCGAATTTTTTTTAATTAATTCTTTTTTCCCCTTGTAATGTTTTACATCGGTGAATGGACCCATTTGAAAACAATTAGATGATGACAAAATTATCAAAGATTGAGATTGCTTACTTCTATTTAAGAACGTATGAATAGTTCCTTGATTTGGTCTAAATGATTGTTGAATACTTTCCGTGGAATAAAATGGATTGGTACGATCTGACCTATTATCCGAGATCAATCCGAACACTAGCGGACCATTTCTTTTTCGTATATACGAAATATGTGATTTCACTAAGTTGATTCTTAGGAAATCTCGAATTAAACCAGTTGTACTTACTTCAACAAAGGAAGCATGGGCTTCTTCGTTAGAAGAATTTTTCTTGTCTTGGTGCCAGGTCAACACTAAACAAGTCCGAATTAATTGAATACAGGTTCCGTAAATTCCCGAAATAGGTTTGCTATTTCCATAAAGAATATAATTTACAACTTTAAGTTTTAGATTCTCCTTTTCCTGCAACGAATCCTGGGGAAAAAGTGTTTCTAAATTTATACCGTCCGTTATTTCATATATGATTACGGGTCGAAACAAAACAAAATTTTTTTTCTTGGTTGGTGTGATCCATCGGACACAGATCCAATTTTTCAATTTTTTTGATTCCTTAAATTTTTTTTTTACCCGTCCACGTGGTATCAAGATGCCACTGTGTCGGAATATCTTATCCATCTCTACAGGAAAATGGATATCTCCAGAAAATATTTTAAGTTCAATCTGTTTTTTTTTTTTCTCCACGCGTACTAAGCCGCCTACTCGGCTTCTTGTATTTATATTTAAAGCAATTCGTGTATCTACTCCAATAATACTATTGTTTCGCACCATTATGGTAGAAGATTCGGGTAAAATATGCACCTCTTCGGGAATGAAAAAAAAGCGGTCTACTTTCGTTTGGTATTTTGGCTTAAGTTCTTTGACTTCTCCATACTCAATTAAATCCTCTTTTTTGAGGATTGAATGCAAGTCTATAGCTCCGTATTTAGTAATTCCCGAACTCTTTCTTCTGTATTGAGGATCATCAAAATAAGCAAGAATACTATTTCTCCGAAAAATACCATTTATCGGTATTTCAATCGAAATACTGGAACGGGGGAGTTGTTCGTTCTCTCGTTCTTGAATACATTGTAATGGAATGATGAATCTATTTCTTCGCCTCTTTGCTAATAAAACTAAATCAGAATTTTTGTGTAGAATAGAAAGAAATCTGAGATTACAATGACCCCTATCTATGATTCGATTAAATTCTGAATAATCAAGAATACTACTTTCTTTTTTACCAAAAAGACTCGAAGTACCGAATTTGTCTTTCCCTTGATCATTCTTTACTGTATTTACTGAAAAGCTAAAAATATATTTTCCTTTGGAAGAAAGAAAATAAAGGTTCATTTGATCTTGATCTTTATGGATTGAAAAAGGGGCTCCGCTGGATCTGTACGAGCTTCCTGATAATATCCATAAGTGACTTGTTTTTGGCAAGAGATGTACATTACTATACGTAAAATGGGGTGCATGATATATATCGGTACTCCAGTGCATTTCTCCCTCTGAGTCAGAATAAATATGTTTTCGAACCCTCTCTTTAAAATTCAAAGTATATGTTCCCGCGCGAATCTCAGCAATCACTTGTTCTGATTCTACATATTGATCATTTTGAACTAAAATAAAACTTTTTGATGGAATAGTCACGTTATGTATAATATCCTCGCTCTCAATAGTTACATACAAGTCTATATAACATATAAAAGCGGGATGCCCGTGACGTGTACGTGTGGGATGAACCAAACCCTCATTGAATTTTATTTTTCCGTTAGAGGGGGCTCGTACATGTTTTGCAGTACCCCCGGTGAATACTCCACCAGTATGAAAAGTTCTTAATGTTAGTTGAGTGCCGGGTTCCCCAATAGATTGACCCGCAATAATACCTACAGCTTCTCCCAATTCGACGAGGTCACCATGAGTAGGGCTATGGCCATAACATAATCGGCAGATCCAAGACGTACTCTTACAAGTAAGAGGAGTTCGGATCAAGATGGGTTGTGTTTGAAAGGTTATGAATTGATTGACAAGTCCAATACCAATATCTTGATTTCGAACGGCAATGCATCGTGAGCCTATATATATATCGTCCGCT